TGGAAAGGTTAAACAGTTGCGTGTGTGTAAATATTTGTTCCCGTGGTGTAGGTAGCACATTAGGTTTTCGTCCTAGGGGCATACAGTTTGTGTATCGGGAATTTGAGGCCTATTTAGTATAATGAGTACGGCTGCCTTCCAAGTAGCGGGTTTAAATGATTTTTAAAATAGGTAGTGTGGGGCAGTATAAAGAGTACGTTAGGTTTTGGTCCTTAAAGTGGAAGTTATAATTCTTCTTCCTGCAGGCTGTTTTATATCGAGAGCCTTAGGTTAAGATTAAATCAAGAGCCTTCAAAGTTCTAGTTGTAAGTGTGAGTTGCTTACAGGTTCTGTGGTTGAATTACAACGTCAAATTGCAAATTTGAAGGTGTGCATAAAATAGCTCTAGAGCTTGTGTGAGATGGCTGAGTTGTTAAGCAGAAGATTGTAGCTCTTTTTACGGAGAGTATTTCTCCTCTCATAATTAGGCAGAGTCAGCTAAATTTAAGCTGTTGGGCTCATGCCCCGAAAATGGTATGATTGAATATCCTCTGCTAAGTATGGTTTAGAGTGTATGGTTTAGGGTGTATGGATTTGGTTTTGGTCCTGTATCTTGGTTTTAGCTACAGAAAACACATGGTACTTTAGGGGTCCCGGTGAGTAGGAGAAATGTTAGATTGGATGGAGTTTAAAATTTCGTTCTATTTTTCATTTTTAGGCATAATTATATCTGTATGACGTCTATTTTTATTCACTATACACCAGTGTTGGAGGTTGAACAATGAATTTTGGTTCGATTCAGTGAGTTGTTATTAAGGCCTGGTAAAGTTTGTGCCAGCAACTGCGGTTAGACAAACAGGCCAAGCTAAGATTTGTGCAGCATAAAGTAGGGTTAGGGGTACAAAAAGAAAATTAGGTTTAAGGAAGTTTAAGATAGCTTAAGGGGTGCAATCCTAAGAGTTGTGGATTTAGCTGGTATTTCCTTTATTTGCCTGACGCCCTGAGACTCCGGTGAAAAACCGGGATTTGGTATCCCGTTATTCGGAGTGTAAACTTTGGTTTGTAATCTGCTGGGGTACTACGAGCGTTAAAATTAAAGCTGGGCTTAAAACTCAAAAAACTTGGCGGTGTTTCATATCCTCCCAGGGGAACCTGTCCCATAAACGATGATCCACGTTTTATCTTACCTTGTTTTGAAATACTTACGTAAAAGTAGGTCAGCTTGTATACCGTCGCCGACGGACCACCCTTGAGGGGTTTAAAGTGGTCGGGAAGAGAAGTTAAAAGTTTCAGTTTGGTTAGTCCTATGAGGGTGAATTGTAACTGTGCTTGTTTTGCTATCGTTCCTAAGGGTTCTATAGTTGTGAATTTCTCAGGATGTCAGATCAAGGTGCAGCTTATGGCAAGGAGGTGATGGGTTACAATAATTTAGTATTATAAAGATTTTTACTGTAATTGATTATCGGATTTTTTCCTGTAATGTAAAATTTGAAGGCGGACTTGGATGTAATATTAAATTAATAAGTTATAGTGAACTAGGTTTTGAGATGTGTACAAATCGCCCGTCGCTCTCGTTGAAAAATGAGATAAGTCGTAACATAGTAGGGGTACCGGAAGGTGTCCCTGGAATAAGGGTTATTATGAGGTATAGTATAAATATTACGTTTCGCTTACACTGAAAATATAGCTCATGTGGGCTTGCCTTAATAGTGAATAAATTGCTTTGTTACTAGGCAGATGCTAGATTGAAAATGAAAGTATTTGTCGTGGTAAAATTGAATTTTTATAGTTAATTGAATTAGAGGATTGGCGAATTTTCTGTTTGTGCTAGTAGGTGTAGAGAGAAGACTTTGTTATTGAAGCTAGAGTGAAGAAGTACCGTGAGGGAAAATAGTTTTGTGTTTAATCTTTTTTTTAGTAGGGGGTAAATCCTGTACCTTTTGCATCATGGTTCTTTAAGAGGTTTTTTAAATAAAGTTGGCCCGAAAGGAAACGAGCTATTTTTAGGCTTGCGTCATCGTTGTAAAGATGTGCTGAGACTTAGGGATAGGAGTGATATTCTTTTCGCGTTTTCTGATAGCTGGTTAGTTGGGAAAGGCATTAGAGTGCTGGCCTAAATTTATAATTCTTGCTAGTGGGGTGCTTTATTATGCATCGGTAGTGGTATTGGATATATTAAAATTAGGGCTTGCGTAAAAAAGGATTAGCTTTTTTATGTTGTTAAAAAATGTGAAGTTTATAGTTTTAAAAATAATTTAGTAGGCTTGGAGTTGGCCATCTTTAAAGTTTGTTTTAAAATATTTATTTGTTTGGCTAAAAATTTATAGATGTGTTTTTAAGTAGTTTGGTTGTACCAACTCTGCTAATATAATTAAGTTTATTTGTGAGATAATGAGGAAATGAGTATTTATTATTGGTTTGGCTTGTCTTTATTAATTGAAGTAAGTAGACTAGAAATTAATTTATGTGTTTGTAAATAACATAAATCTAGAAAAGGAACTCGGCAAATGTCGGCCTCGCCTGTTTAGCAAAAACATGGCTCCTTGATTTAATAAATAGATAAGGAGTCGGACCTGCCCGGTGACCTACGGGTTAAACGGCCGCGGTACACTGACCGTGCGAAGGTAGCATAATCATTAGTCTTTTAATTGGAGGCTGGTATGAATGGTTTGACGAGGGCTGAGCTGTCTCTTTTAGAATATTTAAAAATTAACTTCTAGGTGAAAAGGCCTAGATTAAACTGAGGGACGAGAAGACCCTGTTGAGCTTTAGTGTGGAGTAAAAGCCTGTATTTCTAGTTTTGTAGAGGGTCAAGATTTATTTTTACATCCTTAGTTGGGGTGACTGGGGAACATAAGTAGCTTCTCTGTTAATTTATTTAGTTAAGTTCGGCTAACCGGCTGATGATCCAGCAATGTTGATTATCGGAAAAAGTTACCACAGGGATAACAGCGTAATCTTTCTGGAGAGTTCACATTGAAAGAAGGGTTTGCGACCTCGATGTTGGATTAAGGTGTCCTGAGGGTGTAGCAGCTTTCATTGGTTGGTCTGTTCGACCATTAAAACCTTACATGATCTGAGTTCAGACCGGCGTAAGCCAGGTTGGTTTCTATCTTCAGTTTATGGTGTTTCTTTGACTAGTACGAAAGGACCGTTTTAAGACAAATATTCAATTTGTTAAGACTGAATTTATCTAAGTTCGGGCTGTTAATAATAAAATTAGTATTGGTTAAGTTGGCAGATTTATGTGACTGATTTAGGCTCAGTAGAAAAAGGTGAAATTCCTTTACTTAATAATATAATATGAATTTAACTTTTTGTGATTGTAATGTTAAAAGTGGTTATTATAAACACTTTTAAATTAATAAAATAAGGTTGCTGTGTATGTTAAGGTGGCAGATTAGTGCGTTAGGTTTAAGCCCTAAATATGGAGATTAAATCTCTCTTCTTAATAGATGTTGGGTCCTGTAGTGTGCGGTTTAGTTAGATATGTTTGTGTTTTGTTGGGAGTTGCATTTTTTACTCTTTTAGAGCGTAAGGGATTAGGGTATTTCCATATTCGGAAGGGGCCAAATAAAGTTGGGTTGATGGGTTTACCGCAGCCGTTAAGAGATGCTGCTAAGCTTTTTACAAAAGAGTTGGTAAAGCCCACTCTTGCTAACCAGTTTGCGTATTTTGTTGCACCGGTTATAGGCTTAGTATTGGCTTTATTGCTTTGGCAGCTTTATCCTTCAGACAGGTTGGCGGAGCATTTTAGATGGGGGATTTTATTTTTTTTGTGTGTATCTAGCATAAATGTTTATAGAACCTTGTTGGCTGGGTGAGCGTCTAATTCTAAGTATGCATTATTGGGAGCTATTCGGGCTATTGCTCAGACTATTTCTTATGAGGTAAGTTTGGTTTTAATTTTGTTGTTTGTGTTGTTCGTTTGTCCTGGGTTTAGGTTTATTGGCGTTAAGGAATCTCATGGTGTAGTATGACTAGGTGCTTTATTTATTCCAATTTCTTTAGTTTGGTTTGTATCATGTGTTGCTGAAACTAATCGTGCTCCTTTTGATTTTGCTGAAGGGGAGTCGGAGTTGGTGTCAGGGTTTAATATTGAGTATAGTGCTGGTGGATTTGCATTAATTTTTATGGCTGAGTATGCTAATATTTTGGTTATAAGGTTGTTTAGTGTAGTTTTGTTTTTCGGTGCGGGGAGTGTTGGGAGTTTAAGGTGAGATTTAGTAATAATAATTAAAACTCTTTTTATTGCTTTTGGTTTTATTTGGGTACGTGCAACTTTGCCCCGATTTCGATACGACTTATTGATGGGGCTAACTTGAAAGAGGTTTTTGCCGTTAGCTTTGGGGGCTTTAGTTATAGTGGTTGGTTTTATATTTTTTATGATTTTGGTTTAAGGTTGTTATGTGAGTCGAGGGGTAGTTTAAGTAAAATACTAGCATTGGAAGTTAGCGATTAGGGAGGGTCCCTATCCTTTGAATGACGGTTCTTTCTGTTTTTAGGGTTTGTTTTTCTTTGTTGGCTGTCATACCAGTCTTAAGTCAGCCTTTGGCCCTTGGGGTAGTTGTGCTATTATTTAGATTATTTTCTTGTGTAATAGTGGGGTTATGTGTGTCTTCTTGGTACGGGTATGTGCTTTTTTTAGTTTATGTCGGTGGTTTGTTGGTAATATTTGCGTATGTGGCTGCATTAGTGCCTAATAGGATTTTTTTGGGGATTTGAGTTTTTTTTGGATTTTTTTGCGGAATGGGCCTATCAATTGGCCTGTATTTGTTGGTGTATGTTCAAGATGGGGGAGTAGTTTCTTGAATTAGAGAGTTTGGGGTAAGAAAGTTTTTGTTTTCTTCCGGGTTTGGTTTGGTTAGATCTAGGAGGGTTTCTATTATAGTTGTACTTGGGGCTGTGCTACTAATTAACTTGCTTGCGGTTGTTAAAGTTTGTTATTATCAGCAAGGCCCGTTGCGGTTTCACTCTGAATTGAAGTAAGGTGTGTAATTACACTTATTTAATTGTTATGCATAAGCCAATTCGTAAAGTACATCCTGTTTTAAAGGTTGTTAATAGTTCTTTAGTTGATTTACCTACTCCGGTTAACCTTTCTGTCTGGTGAAATTTTGGGTCTCTTTTGGGGTTATGTCTTGTGGTGCAGATTGCCACTGGACTGTTTTTGTCAATACATTATAGTGCGCACGTGGAATTGGCGTTTTCATCTGTTGTTCATATTTCTCGTGATGTAAATTATGGATGGCTCTTGCGGGCTATTCATGCTAACGGGGCATCGTGGTTTTTTATTTGTATTTATATTCATATCGGGCGTGGGATGTACTATGGTTCTCATTTAAATGTGCATGGCTGAAATATTGGGGTAGTATTGCTTTTGTTAACCATGGCGACTGCTTTTTTAGGTTATGTGCTTCCGTGGGGGCAAGAATCTTTTTGGGGGGCTACCGTAGAAACTAATCTTTTTTCTGCAATTCCGTATATTGGAAGAGAGCTGGTTCAATGAATATGAGGTGGATTTGCCGTAGATAATGCCACTTTAGTGCGGTTTTTTAGACTCCATTTTTTAGTTCCCTTTGCTATTGCAGGGATAACAATTCTTCATTTGTTATTTTTGCATGAGGCCGGGGCAAATAATCCCTTGGGATTGAATAGGGACGGGGATAAAGTTCCGTTTCATTTTTACCACACAATTAAAGATCTTGTTGGGTTTTTGGTATTGTTGTTTTTTTTAATGTTGCTGGTGTTGTTTGATCCGTTCCTTTTAGGGGATCCGGAGAATTTCATCCCTGCTAATCCGCTTGTTACGCCGGTCCACATTCAGCCTGAGTGGTACTTTTTATTTGCATATGCTATTCTTCGGTCTATTCCTAATAAGTTAGGAGGGGTAGTTGCATTAGCTATATCCGTAGTGATTTTGTTTGTTGTGCCGCTGTTTCATTCCGGGAAGTCACGATCATTTTGTTTTTACCCGTTAAATCAGGTTTTGTTTTGGTGCTTTGTTGGGATTTTATTTATTTTAACGTGAATTGGAGCGTGCCCCGTAAAGCCGCCGTATGAGGGGATTGGGCAAGTATTTACGGTTCTTTATTTTGTGTACTATCTGGCGAGCCCGGCACTTCAGATAATGTGGGATAATATTCTTGAGTATTAGTTTGTAACCCGAGCTACTGGCCTGGGGCAGGTTTTGTCTTGAAAATGAAACAGAAGTGTTCGAATCACTTAGTAGCTTTTGCACAGTGCCGGTTGGGTGGGGAAGTAGTAAGAAGGGATGATGCCTTCAACCTTCGGCTTACAAGACCGATGCCATAATTTCGGCTTTTACTACATAAGGGGAGTAGTAAGTGGGGATTAAAGATATGAGGAGTGTTTCTTATTTGTTTATTGTTTCTGTTTTTGGGGTTGGGTTTTCTGTGGTTGTTCTTAGTTTACAGTATAAGCATCTTTTGGGGGTTTTGCTTTCCTTAGAGCTAATGATATTGAGATTATTTTTGATGATTGTTAGAGTCGGTAGAGGTTTCAATTTTGAGGGGCAATTATGTTTAATTTTAATTACTTTAAGAGCTTGTGAGGCTAGATTGGGATTGGCTGTTCTTGTTTCTTTGATTCGAACACATGGAAATGATTACGTGCATAGATTTAATGGGTATAAGTGTTAGGACTCTTGGCTGTTGGGTTAGTGTTATTTTTGGGTATTTTCGGGGGGAATGTATCGTGATATTATCGTTTGTGGGGTCTTTGTTTTGGGGGATTTATGAGTCTGGTTTTTGTATATTCTGGGGTTTTAGGGGGATGGGGTTTTAGGGGGTTTTTAATGAGGGATGGCTTGAGGTCTTCGTTGGTTGTGTTGTCTTGATGAATTTCTCTATTGATGTTAATTGCTAGGCAGGGGAGGGTTAAGGGTGGCTTAAATAAATTTTCTTTGTTCAGTGGGTGTGTATGTGTATTAAATTTTATTTTAATGGTTAGATTTTTTTGTGTGGATATTGTTTGGTTCTATATTTTCTTCGAGGCGTCTTTGGTTCCAACTTTTATTCTAATTTTAGGTTGGGGGTATCAACCTGAGCGGTTGCAAGCTGGAATATATATAATGTTGTACACTATCACTGCGTCTTTGCCATTGTTGGTGTTGATCTTATATAAATTTGAGTTGTGTGGGACGTCTAGTTTCTTATTGAAGAACCTTCTGTGCGAATATTGGAGAAACGGTTCAGGGGGGTGGAGAAGTGCTGTTGGGTCAGAAGTTGTGTTTTGTTTAGGGTTTGGTGCTTTTTTAGTAAAGTTGCCTATATTTTCTTTACATCTATGGTTGCCTAAGGCTCATGTTGAAGCTCCTGTAGCGGGGTCTATAATCTTAGCCGGTGTCCTATTGAAGTTGGGGGGTTATGGAATAATTCGCGTATATAGTTATTTTTGTTTATGCGGGTATAGAGTTTTCAGGGATGTAATATTGTGCTTGGGTTTATGAGGAGGTGTAGTTACAGGTTTTATCTGTTTTCGTCAGGTAGATTTAAAGTCTTTAATTGCTTATTCATCTGTGGGGCACATGAGTTTAATATTAGGGGGTTGTTTGTCAAATTCATCTTGGGGTTGGCAAGCTGCACTTGGGATAATATTAGCTCATGGTTTGTGTTCTTCTGGAATGTTTGCCCTAGCTAATTATAATTATGAAAAAACTGGGACTCGTAGGTTGGTAATAAGCAAAGGGATGTTGATGGTTTCTCCTTATATATCAATGTGGTGATTTGTGTTTTGTGTGGCAAATATGGCCGGACCGCCCTCTATTAATTTGTTAAGGGAAATTATGGTGTTTCCTTCTGTTTTGTTTAAGTCTTTTTGGCTTTTTATTCCACTTGGGTTAATGAGTTTCTTAGCGGCTGTGTATAGGTTATTTTTATATACTAGGACTCAGCATGGGGGGTTTCCTAAGTTTGGTTTTCCTTATGGGGGAATGAGGAGCTCATCTATGCTGGTGGGATTTTTGCATTATTTTCCTATTAATGGTTTGATTTTGAAATCGGACCTCGTTTGTTTTTGGGTGGTTTAGTTTGTGTGTGCAGGGTAGAGAAAAATCAAGTTAGTTTAAGCAAAATTCTGGGTTGTGGTCCTAGTGATGGGAAATATGTACCCCACTTGATAATGGGTCTTTTTTATGGGTTTTTTAAATTAAAGAGCTCTTTGGTGGGGGCTGTTTTTTTATATATTTATTCGGCGGTGTTGTTTCCTTTTACTTGTTATTTTGTGATGACGGGGAAGTGTATTTTAATGGAGTGGGAAATTCTGTCTGTGAGTAGGACTAATATTAGGTTATTGGTTTTGTTGGATCCAATTGGATTGAGATTTAGTAATGTGGTTTGTTTTATTTCTGCGTGTGTTTTGATTTTTTCGTCTTATTACATGGCAGGGGACTATTTTTTGAGTCGTTTTATTTGACTAGTGATGATGTTTGTATTATCTATAAATTTTTTGGTTTTTATTCCTAGGTTAATCTCTCTATTAATCGGGTGAGATGGTTTAGGAGTTGTGTCTTTTGCGTTAGTAATTTATTATCAGAGAAGGAAGTCTTTATCTGCGGGGATATTAACTGCTTTAGTAAATCGAATTGGGGATGTAATATTATTGTTGGCTATTGGTTTTAGTGTTCTTCAGGGGCACTGGAAGGTGTTATTTATGTGGGAGACAGATTGGTCTGTCCTGGTAATTTTTTGTATTTTAGTGGCTGGTATGACTAAGAGAGCTCAGGTTCCTTTTTCTAGATGATTACCTGCTGCTATAGCAGCACCGACGCCTGTGTCTGCTTTGGTTCATTCTTCTACTCTGGTTACTGCGGGAGTGTTTCTATTTATTCGGTTTTTTCCTTTTGTGAGGTCATTTCATGGGTTTAGTTCTAGGTTGCTTTTTGTTTCAGTTTTAACTATGTTGATGGCAGGGATTGGGGCTATTTATGAGTTTGACTTAAAGAAGGTTATTGCTCTCTCTACATTAAGTCAGTTGGGGGTGATAATGGCTAGACTAGGCTTAGGTGCTCCTTATTTGGCATTGTTTCACCTGTATACTCATGCTTTATTTAAGGCTATGTTGTTTCTGTGTGCTGGGGGAATTATCCATAATAACAGAGATACTCAAGATTTGCGGTGTTTAGGAGGTCTTTGGGGGCAAATACCGTTAAGAGTTGCTTGTTTGAATGTAGCTAATTTGGCTTTGTGTGGGGCGCCTTTTTTAAGTGGGTTTTATTCTAAGGATTTGATTTTGGAGAGAAGGTTGTTTAGCCCTTGCAATTTAGTTATACTTTTTTTAATTTTTCTGGCCACAGGTATGACGGCTGCTTACAGGGTTCGTTTATCAATTTATTCTCTTTGGGGGCAGAGTAATCATCGTCCGTTGCATCAGAATTTTGATGAGAGGGGAGAGGCCACTTGGCCGGTTGTGATTTTAGCGTTAATTAGTTTGTTTGTTGGAAAAGAGATACAACGGTTATTTGTTGAGTTTAACTGTAGTTATGTTTTTCCGGTGAGATATAAGTTGTTGGTTGTCGGGGTAGGTTTGGTTGGTGTATGATTATCTGTGATGGCTTGGCGTTCGCCAGTTTTGAGTGAGGGCCGGGTCGGTTTTAGTTTCTTATCTGGATTTTTTTCATGAATGTGGTTCTTGGTTCCTTTGTGCACTCAGCCTATTGTTAAGGGTCCTTTGCAGGCGGGAGGTAATTTTTTTAAATATCTTGATCAGGGTTGATTTGAAGTTAGAGGGGGAAGAGGTGTACTATTTATGGTTAAGGAAGGGTCTCGCGGAAGAGAATTCTTTCAGCAAAAACTTATTAGTTTTTTAGTAATAATAGTGGTGTGGTCAGCTGTTTTGATTTTGTTTTGGGTTGTGGTATAAGTTGTTGATCGTTGCTTTGGTAGCTTAATGAAAAGAGCGTGGCGCTGAAGATGCTAAGGAGGGAAGATATCCCCCAGGGCAGAGTATGACTAATTTTTAATTTTATCATATAAGTGATTTTATCTATTTGGCATGGTCGTCTGAATAGAGGGTGATTAGCAGTGAAAAAATATATGCTTGGATCAGGGACACACCGATTTCGAATATGAAGTACAAAGTTTGAACGGTTAATAGTGTGAGTAGGGTTACTTTAGGGTAAATAAAGATGGCTGAGCAGAGATAAGTGCTGATTAGTCCTAGAACAATGTGGCCTGCCCTCATGTTGGCCGCTAGTCGAATAGAGAGGGTAACGGGGCGGACTAGGATACTGACAGTTTCTACTAGAACAAGGAAGGGGTTAAGGAGTGCTGGGGCTCCTGCTGGGAGGAGGCCGGCTGCGGTCGAAGAGGGATTTAGAATTGCTCTTGAGATAATAAGAGACATTCATAGAGGAATTCTTAGGGATAAGGTTATTGCTAGGTGGCTAGTATTTCTAAATACATATGGAACTAGGCCTAGGAGATTTAAGATTAGTAGGGAAGAAAATAGTGCTGCTATTAGGTTTGTGAACCCTCCCAGTTTTAACCCGAAAGACCGGGTGACTTGCGAGGAAATTACGTTCTTAGGGACGTTTAGGAGATAGGTAAACCGATTTGTATTTGCTCAAATTGATATATTGAAAGTTATAAGTACTAGAAGTGAGCATAGCCACATTAGAATATATATTGATATAAAGACGGAGTTGTGGTCGTCGAATGATGAGAAAATCTCTGCTATCATTTTTTAGGGGTGTGGTTTAACTATATTTTAGTTGATGGGATTATCAAGGCCAAGAATTGGTTGTTTGTGGGTTGGTTGGTGACTGGGGAGGGGTATTAATTGTATAATTTGGTTTGTAAGACCATCAGATAATGACGGCTACGGTAGCAATTGTAATTCAAAATAAGGTAAATAAAAAAAGTCAATTAATCGGTGCTAGTTGTGGCATAAAAGATCGGTGAGGCCTTTAGTGTGCTTGGCACGTGATTATGGAATCTTGATCTTTGGAGGGATTATTTGGACGGATAAAAAGGGTATTAGTCTTCTTGAGTCGTTAGCATGACTCATTTTGAGAAATCGTCAACATTAATTGCCTCGATTGTAATAGGCATGAAAGAGTGGTTAGTTCCGCAGATTTCTGAGCATTGGCCGTAGAAGATCCCTTCATTGGTGGCCATAAAGCTTGTCTGATTAAGTCGGCCGGGGATTGCGTCTACTTTAACCCCAAGGGATGGGACAGCCCATGAGTGGATTACATCATTAGAGGTAATTAATATTCGGACATCTGTCTTTGTTGGGACTACCATACGTCGGTCAACCTCAAGCAGGCGGTATTGCCCTGCTTCTAGGGTGTCTTCGGGTAGTATATATGAATCAAACTCTATACCTTTAAAATCTGAGTATTCGTAGCCTCAGTATCATTGATTGCCGGTTGCTTTAATTGTTAGGAGGCATGATATACCAACTTCATCTAGTAGATAAAGGAGCCGTAGTGATGGCAGGGCTAAAAAGATTAAGATAATGGCAGGGAGAATAGTCCAGATTGTTTCAATGGTTTGTTGCTCAAGAATGTAACGTGATGTAAGAGAGCTTAACATAAAAGATATAGTAAGGTAGCCTACTAGTGTAGTAATTAGGAGTAAAACTAGTAAGGCATGGTCGTGGAAGAAGATAAGTTGTTCTATTATAGGGGAAGCGCCGTCTTGAAATCCTAGTTGTCCTCATTGGGCCATTACGTGAATCAAGTGAACTAGGTTGGGGTTAAATATTTAAGTTAAATTGCTTTTTGGTAGCAGTTTGGTGTTTCTGCTAGATTATGGAAGTCAAGGGGAAGAAGGTTTGTTCATTCTAGGCTAGTGGACATGTTTAGTGCTCAGAGAACGCCTCGTTGTGAGACTAAGGATTCTCATACAATTACTATGAAGTAAAGGACGGCTACTAAAGAGATCATAGAGCCAAATGATGAGACAACGTTTCACTTAGTGTAGGAATCTGGGTAATCTGAATATCGTCGGGGCATCCCGGCTAGGCCTAGGAAGTGTTGTGGAAAAAAGGTTACATTTACCCCAATAAATATAATAAAGAAATGGGCTTTTGTTCACCGGGCATGAAGAGTTAGACCGGTGAAGAGTGGGTATCAGTGGTTAAATGCGGCGAATAGTGCAAAAACCGCTCCCATAGATAGGACATAATGGAAATGGGCTACGACGTAGTATGTGTCGTGAAGCATAATGTCTAGGGATGAATTAGATAGAACAATTCCGGTTAGGCCTCCTACGGTAAAAAGGAAGATAAACCCTAGGGCTCAGAGCATAGAGGCTTCATATTTCATTCGGGCTCCGTGGATGGTAGCAAGTCAGCTAAAAATTTTGATTCCAGTTGGGACGGCAATAATTATTGTTGCTGCGGTGAAGTAAGCGCGGGTATCTACGTCTATCCCGACGGTAAACATGTGGTGGGCCCAGACAATGAAACCTAAAATACCAATTGCTACTATGGCGTAGATTATACCTAGGGTTCCGAAGGTTTCTTTTTTTATGGCGTAGTGCATTACTACATGAGAGATTATTCCGAACCCGGGAAGAATAAGAATGTAGACTTCTGGGTGACCGAAGAATCAGAATAGGTGTTGATAGATAAGGGGGTCTCCTCCCCCTGCTGGGTCAAAGAATGAGGTATTGAAGTTACGGTCAGTTAGAAGTATTGTGATTGCGCCAGCAAGAACTGGGAGAGAGAGAAGTAGAAGCACAGCTGTAATTTTTACTGATCAAACAAATAAAGGCATTCGCTCTAAGGGTTGCGCTTTTACTCGTATATTTATGACTGTAGTAATGAAATTGACTGCTCCGAGAATTGAGGAGATTCCGGCTAAGTGAAGTGAAAAAATTGCAAGATCTACTGATGCTCCTGCGTGAGCAAGGTTACTTGATAGGGGCGGGTAGACTGTTCATCCTGTTCCTGCACCGCTCTCTACGGCACCTGATGTTAATAGGAGGGTAAGAGAGGGAGGGAGAAGTCAGAATCTTATGTTGTTGAGGCGAGGAAAAGCCATGTCCGGTGCTCCGAGTATTAAGGGAACTAGTCAGTTCCCAAATCCGCCAATTATAAGTGGTATAACTAGAAAGAAAATTATAACAAAAGCGTGGGCTGTTACAATTACATTATAGAGTTGATCGTCTCCTAGAAGTGCTCCTGGTTGTCCAAGCTCTGCTCGGATTAGGAGACTCAGGGCAGTTCCAACTAGTCCTGATCAGATACCGAAAATTAAATATAGTGTTCCGATGTCTTTGTGGTTTGTAGAATAGGTCCATCGCATAAGTATTCAGGTAGATTTAAAGGAAATCTACCGATATTGAGATTATCGCTAGTACTAGGAATGCACCTGCGAAGTTGATGATGAGAATTGTGGGGGTTAACAGGGTGTTTAGGGAGTATGGGGAGATTGTAGAGCTTTGGAGGGGGAGCTGGTTGCCGGGGGAGATTAGGGCTATTCTAGACGAGAAAGTTATACTAAAAAGTAGTGTTAAATAGTAAAATAGGCTTATTAGTCTTCCTAGAAGTAATGGGAAGATTAAGGCCGGAGAAGAAATAATACAGGAAAAAGAGATGGCTGTTCATTTTGCTGCAAACCCTAGAAGAGGGGGTATTCCCCCGAGAGATAAAAGGATAAAGATTAAGGTTAGTTGGTTGAGTTTCGCGGTTTCGTTTTTTAGTGTTCCAATATGGCGGAAGGATTTTGTGTCTGAGGTCCATAGATTTGCAAATAGGCAGATCGAGATCAAGGTGTAGATAATAAAATAAATTTTTAATGCCCTTTCACTAGTTAGTGCGCAGAATGTTATTCAGCCAACGTGGCCAATAGATGAGTAAGCTAAAAGTGTTCGGATTTGAGTTTGGTTAATTCCACCAAGTCCGCCAATAATTCTTGAAAAGCCTGCCATAATAAATAAGGCTGAGACGATGGTTTGATAGTTTCATCTTTGTGTCATGGCGGTTAGTAAAAATACTGGGGCTAGTTTTTGTCAGGTAGTAAAAATAAGGCAATTAATTCATGATAGGTTTATTATAACTTCTGGAAGCCAGAAGTGGAATGGGAATGCTCCTAGTTTTAAGAACAAGCTTAAGATAATCAGGGTAAGGCCTAAGGGGTTTGTTTGGTATTGTCAGGCCTCTCAGGAGAGGGAGAGGTCGAAGGATATAAGGCTTCCAAATATAAGCATCCTTGATCCTAAGGCTTGTATAATAAAATATTTGATTCTGGATTCTGTTTCTATTGTTAGTCCTCGGTAAATTAGTAGTGGGATAAATCCCATTATATTAATTTCTAGCCCAACTCAAATCCTGAGTCAGTGGACTGAGGAAAGGGAGAGAATATAGAGCAAGAATGTAATGAAGGAGAATAGGAATCCTACAGGCATTATTGATAGCATTTTAGGGAGAAGGATGGGCCGAACCACCCAAAACAAAGTTAGCAGCCCTGTTCTACCCCTGGTTTCTCCCACTAAGTAGGTAAGGTTTAAGACTTACAGTCTCCTAATTAACAGTCAGGCGCTTAATTTAAGCTTCTACTTAGTGCTGAAAAGTCTATTCTATCCAGTTAAGGGAGCCTTCGTTCCATTCGTGAAATAGGCCGAGGATTAAAATTAGGAGGAAGCAAAGTACCCCAGCAGATGAGATTAAATCTGTTGCAGCCATTATTTTTGTAATGGCTGGGAATAGTAGAACAATTTCTACGTCAAAGATAAGAAAAATGACTGCTAGGAGGAAAAACCGAAGGGAGAAGGGAAGTCGAGCAGAGCTCATCGGGTCAAAGCCGCATTCAAAGGGGGATATTTTTACGCGATCTATTTGTGATCGTTTGGCTAGAGCTCATGCAACTACTATTAAAACTGAGGCAATAATTAAAGCTAGTGAGGATAGCGTGAAGATTGCTGTCATTTGAGGTAATGGAGAAGTAAAATAGATCTCATGTTATCCGTCATCAACGCATCCCGTTTTGTCCGGCACATTACCTTCTGTGTGTGGTTAGAAAGGGGAGTAGTGGCACTCCCAGTCTTCGGGCCGAAACCGATTGCGTAATCGCTTCTTTCTATGGCGCTAGAAATAAATTTATTTCAATGCTTAATTGCAAGTCAAGTCTTTTTGTTTAAAGTATAGTGCCGGGGATAGGGTAAGTATCTATCATGAGTTAGATTAAAAGTCTAATGCTATTTATCAGCCACCCAAAAGAACTGTTCGGGAGATTAACCCGAATTTTCTGATTGACAGACAGATGTTTTAAATTGAAACTAACACTTCAGTAAATTAGAATAGGTCTGTTATTTTTATTTAAGAACCTCACCAATAGATTGATAGATACAGGAAGAGTCATACAACATCTACGAAGTGCCAGTATCATGCGGCTGCCTCGAAGCCGAAATGGTGACCTGTAGAGAAATGGTTAACGTATAGTCGTACTAGGCAAACGATAAGGAATGTCGTTCCAATTAAAACGTGTAGGCCGTGGAATCCAGTAGCGACGTAAAAAGTAGAGCCATAGACTCCATCTGCGATTGTGAAAGGGGCTTCAATATACTCTCCTGCTTGAAGAAATGTAAAATAGGCTCCGAGGATGACAGTCAATAGAAGTCTTTGGAAACCTTCTTTTTTATCACCTTCTAGGATTCTGTGATGGGCCCAGGTTACTGTAACTCCGGATGCTAGAAGAACGGCGGTGTTGAGGAGGGGAACTTGGAATGGGTTAAGTGGGGAAATTCCTGTTGGGGGCCATGCAGAGCCGAGTTCTGGGGTTGGGGCCAGTCTTCTGTGGAAATAAGCTCAGAAGAAAGCAAAGAAGAAACACACTTCTGAGACAATAAATAGGATTATACCTCATCGTAGCCCTGAGGCAACATTGGTTGTGTGGAATCCTTGGAAGGTTCCCTCTCGAATAACATCTCGTCACCATTGGATTATAGTTAAAATAATTAGTACTGTTCCGAGGATGGGGATTATCGTAAGGTGTCCGTGCATTCATCCGGCTGTGCCGGCTGTAAGGAAGAGTGCACCAATAGAGCCGGTTAAAGGCCAAGGACTGAACTCGACAAGATGAAAAGGTCTTCGGGTCATTTCTGTGGTTACTTTTATGGTAAAAAACTGTTTAAATAATTGTACAGTGACGGTCTAACCGTATATGATTAATAAGGTTTATTTTTGTAAAGTAGAAAATAGGGTGTTTAGTGTATAATCTTCTATGTTTTTTTAGGGACAAAAAAAATCATAAAAATCACGAAAAATGAGGTAAAAATGAGGTAAAAATAGTTTTACTTTTTTCTTCTAGAGTGGTTAGAAAGAATTTTCTTTAATAAAATTTATGGTTAAAAAACGGCGCAAATAATTGAGGTAAAGAAATTATAGGTCCCATGGTCAGCTCCTAGGCTAGGATTTTTCTGCCTTTCTGCGGGGGGGGGGGTGTGTCTCCGGGGAAATAGGGGGGTCGGAAGAGGATTTTAGGTTAAAATAGGTGTAAAAAACGGTGGTTTTGGCGTAAAATGCCGGGCATACATACTATATGGTGAGCTACAGGTTGTTTGTATGTGGAAA